AACTATTTGGAACTTTACAATTTAAAACAGACTTTTGAAGTATTTAACTATTATTTAATGGATGAAAAAGGGAGGATTTTAAATCCTGATCCGTGTAGTAACATGGTTTTGAATATATTCAATTTGACTTGGTTTTTTCTCCATCAGAATTATTATCATAATTATTGTGATGAAACACTCACAAGAATTAGCCTTGGACAGTTTATTTGTGAAAATGTATGTATAGCCAAAAACGGACCACACCTAAAATCGGGTCAAATTTTAATTGTTCAGGTTGATTCTGTAGTAATAAGATTAGCTAAGCCTTATTTGGCCACTTCAGGAGCAACTGTTCATCTCCATTATGGAGAAATCATTTATGAAGGAGATACGTTAGTTACCTTTATATATGAAAAATCAAGATCTGGTGATATAACGCAGGGTCTTCCAAAAGTGGAACAAGTGTTAGAAGTGCGTTCGATTGATTCCATATCGATGAGCCTAGAAAAGAGAGTTGAGGGTTGGAACGAGCGTATAACAAGAATTCTTGGAATTCCTTGGGGATTTTTAATTGGTGCTGAACTCACTATAGTGCAAAGCCGTATTTCTTTAGTTAATAAGATACAAAAGGTTTATCGATCCCAGGGGGTGGAGATCCATAATAGACATATAGAAATTATTGTACGTCAAATAACATCAAAAGTATTGGTTTCAGAAGACGGAATGTCTAATGTTTTTTTACCTGGAGAGCTAATTGGAGTCTTGCGAGCGGAACGAACGGGGCGTGCTTTGGAAGAACCGATCTATTACCGAGCTATATTATTGGGAATAACGAAAGCATCTCTAAATACGCAAAGTTTCATATCCGAAGCAAGTTTTCAAGAAACTGCTCGAGTTTTGGCAAAAGCCGCTCTCCGAGGTCGTATAGATTGGCTGAAAGGTCTGAAAGAAAATGTTGTCCTAGGAGGGATGATACCCGTTGGTACCGGATTCAAAGGATTAGCGCATCGCTCAAGACAACATAATAACATTCCTTTGGAAATTCAAAAGAAGAATTTATTAGAGGGGGAAATGAGAGATATTTTGTTCCACTACAGAGAATTATTCGATTTTTGCATTTCAGAGAATTTAAATGGTAGATCAGAACAATCATTTCTAGGATTTTTCAATTTCTAAGAGCAGATTCATCCTGTTACCTATCTGCAGTCATTTGATTTGGTAATAATAATAAAGATAATAACGAATAGAAATAAATGAATAATGGCTTGGATCGTGTATCAACGGCCAATCCCCGGTAGAGGTAGAAGATAAGGTTTCATTGGAACAATTTTTTATTTCTATTTCAGGGTACCTCATCTCTTTTTTTTTCTTAAAAAAAAAAAAGAGAGGAAGTGTGGGGAGAAATGACAAGAAGATATTGGAACATCCATTTGGAAGAGATGATGGAAGCAGGCGTTCATTTTGGTCATGGTACTAGGAAATGGAATCCTAGAATGGCACCTTATATCTCATCAAAGCGTAGAGGTATTCATATTATAAATCTTACTCGAACTGCTCGTTTTTTATCAGAAGCTTGTGATTTAGTTTTTGATGCAGCAAGTAAGGGAAAACAATTCTTAATTGTTGGTACCAAAAATAAAGCAGCTGATTCAGTAGTACGGGCTGCAATAAGGGCCCGGTGCCACTATGTTAATAAAAAGTGGCTCGGTGGTATGTTGACGAATTGGTCCACTACAGAAACTAGACTTCATAAGTTCAGGGACTTGAGAACGGAACAAAAGACGGAGGGACTCAACCGTCTTCCGAAAAGAGATGCCGCTATGTTGAAGAGACAATTATCTCACTTACAAACATATCTGGGCGGGATTAAATATATGACAGGGTTGCCCGATATTGTAATAATCGTTGATCAGCAAGAAGAATACAGGGCTCTTGAAGAATGTATCACTTTAGGAATTCCAACGATTTGTTTAATTGATACAAATTGTGACCCAGATCTCGCAGATATTTTGATTCCAGCTAATGATGACGCTATAGCTTCAATTCGATTAATTCTTAACAAATTAGTATTTGCAATTTGTGAAGGCCATTCAAGCTCGATACGAAATCCTTGATTAATAATAAGATAAATCTATTTTTGTAGGACTTCCTAGATTTATTGAATTGGTTACTATTCCTGAATCGCACAAAAGATATAAAAATAATTAGGGATATTGTAATAAGTTGGTATCAAAAAAATATACAACTCAAGGCAAGTCTAAAATAAAAAAAAAAAAAAGACGGTCGAATCAAAATAATTTTTTTTTAGTTCTATTTCTTTCAGGGAGCAATATGAATGTTCTTTTATGTTCTATCAACACACTAAAGGGGTTATACGATATATCTGGTGTCGAGGTCGGCCAACATTTCTATTGGCAAATAGGAGGTTTCCAAGTCCATGCCCAAGTACTTATTACTTCTTGGGTTGTAATTGCTATCTTATTAGGTTCATCTATTATAGCTGTTCGGAATCCACAAACCATTCCTACTGACGGTCAGAATTTATTCGAGTATGTCCTTGAATTCATTCGAGACGTGAGTAAAACCCAGATTGGAGAAGAATACGGTCAATGGGTTTCCTTTATTGGAACTATGTTTCTGTTTATTTTTGTTTCGAATTGGTCAGGGGCTCTTTTACCGTGGAAAATCATACAGTTACCTCATGGAGAGTTAGCCGCACCCACAAATGATATAAATACTACTGTTGCTTTAGCTTTACTCACATCAGTAGCATATTTTTATGCGGGTCTTACAAAAAAGGGATTAGGTTATTTTGGTAAATACATTCAACCAACTCCAATTCTTTTACCCATTAATATCTTAGAAGATTTCACAAAACCTTTATCACTTAGCTTTCGACTTTTCGGAAATATATTAGCTGATGAATTAGTAGTTGTTGTTCTTGTTTCTTTAGTACCTTTAGTAGTTCCTATACCTGTTATGTTCCTTGGATTATTTACAAGTGGTATTCAAGCTCTTATTTTTGCAACTTTAGCTGCAGCTTATATAGGCGAATCCATGGAGGGTCATCATTGATTAGTTTTAGAAATAGTTTAGCTTAAGGCAATATATACATGGCTCAAGATAATCTATTTAGGGAATAAAAATAGAAAAATAATATATAAATAAGGAAAATATATAAGATCTAGAGAGTAATAGGAAAAAAAAAAGATTACGATATTAGTAGGAAAGGATTTACAAAAAAAAGAGATGAAAAAAAATGTATTTGTTAGGGGAGTGTGGAGTCGAATTAGACGTATTGAATCGAATTACTATAAGACAACACTTGTGTATGTTTCGAAGAATGGTTCTCGAATCCGATTGACTCTAAAATACTAATAATAGGTTTACATTAGGTAAGAAACACAAGTATATGTGATATTAGGTATTAACTAGTTATATATGAACTAAAGATATGCTCTACTACTGGTAATTTAGATATGGATTCTAGTTGAAGTCCTTCCGTTTCGTCTGTAGTTGTGAATTTACTATTGAATGAATACCAAGATTCAATCAAGAAAAGGAAGAATGACAGGAGTATAGTATGGATTCACAAAAACTACGTGGATGGATAGGAACTAAAAAAAAAGATATTCAAATAGTTCTGATGATTCAATCATATTATTATTTCAATTCGGAGTTTTTAGTTACTTCGACTGTATAAATCTTAGCAATGGAATAATAAGTTATAATTCATTGGTTGATTGTATCATTAACCATTTCTTTATTTTGGTGTGAGGAGCTTATCATGAATCCACTTATTTCTGCCGCTTCCGTTATTGCTGCTGGGTTGGCCGTAGGGCTTGCTTCTATTGGGCCTGGGATTGGTCAAGGTACTGCTGCAGGCCAAGCTGTAGAAGGGATTGCGAGACAACCTGAGGCGGAGGGAAAAATACGAGGGACTTTATTGCTTAGTCTGGCTTTTATGGAAGCTTTAACCATTTATGGATTGGTTGTAGCATTAGCACTTTTATTTGCAAATCCTTTTGTTTAATTTGAATCCTAAAAAAAAAAACAAACACTATGTATTCTTTTTTATTTCTTTGAACTTTCTGTTCGTGCTTTTTCTAATTTTATGAACCTTTCCCTTTTACAATTATTTATTCGTTGGTACAATACCCTATGTATGGGGAGAGACTTATTTGTGGATGAGGAATTAGCATAGTGACTCTTTCCTCTTCTTAATTCAAGGTTCAATGGAACTCGTTTTAGAAATTGTTCCAACAAAGGAAAAGCAATTGACATCAACCTTGGTACCTAATTCGAATCTAATAAGTATAGTTCTTATTGTTTTTTGGAAATTGTCAATTGAAAAATTATAAAGAGTAAGTAAAAAAGAAACATATAAATAAATAAAAAATAGATAATTAATTTTATCTAGAAAAGGAGATAATATGAAAAATATAACCGATTCTTTCATTTCCTTGGGTTACTGGCCATCCGCGGGGAGTTTCGGATTTAATACCGATATTTTAGCAACAAATCCAATAAATCTAAGTGTAGTGCTTGGTGTATTGATTTTTTTTGGAAAGGGAGTGTGTGCGAGTTGTTTATTTCAAGAATAGGTTGGATATAACCAACTGTACTTTTCTCGTTAAAACTACGAAAAAAAAGGTGCATCATCTCGCGAATTACTTATGACTAAATTTTAAAATCATATTGAAGAACCATAGCATTTCGTCATTCATTGGTAAATCCACTTTGATCCTCTACGAACCAATAATGGGGGACCATTAACATGGTTAAAGCTAAACCGTTTGTTTCAAGTCCGGGCACAGGATGGTACGCTTTCTACTATTATGTTAATATTTTACTACAGAATTTCTTTTTTCGATATATAACACTCATGTCGATAAAATGATTTGAACCTTTCATTTTTTTTTTTTTCATTTTTTAGTAAAAAATGAAAAAAATGAGGATTCCCCCCTTTTTTTATCCAATGTTGAATCGATGACCTGTGTATAAAGTAATAAAAATTCTTT